AAAAAAAAAAAAAAAAAAAAAAAAAAAAAAAAAAGAGGTGCCCTTTTTTCTTGTGTTATTAAATTATTGTTACAAATGGATGTTTTAAAAATGTCATTTGGAGTAAAAAAAAAAAAACTAAGAATAAAAAAATTTAACAATGATTGCAAAAACCGATCAATTAAATCAATATTACCAAATAAAAATTACAAAAAAAGATTTAATGAAGTGCCTGAAAAAGGATTATTTTGATAGAATAAATCATGTAATTAAATTACCTTCATTATATTTAATGGAATCAAACCATTTCCTAGAACATCAAAAATCCTCGTACGTCTTATACTTAAATATAAAAAGATAAGCTAATCAAGCTTATAGGTTCATACCCTGTCAATGAAAGTAAAATCTTTCTCTTTTTAATTAAACTATATAAATTAATATTCCTAACATCCATGGTAGCAGGAACCCTAATTTCAATTTCATCCTACTCTTGATTAAGAATATGAATAGGACTAGAAATCAATTTATTATCAATTATTCCTCTCTTCACAGAAAAAAAAAACGTATTCTCAACTGAAGCGTCACTAAAATATTTTATCACACAAGCAATAGCATCACTAATCCTGCTAATATCAGTAATTATATTACTTTTAACGAACGAATTTATTAACCCCCTAATAAACTCCACGTTAATACTAATATTAAATTCAGCACTGATAATTAAGTTAGGGGCCGCCCCGTTCCACTTCTGATTTCCCGAAGTAATCGAAGGACTAAGATGAAACAACGCATTAATTCTACTAACATGACAAAAAATCGCACCAATAATATTAATAATAAACAATAAAATAAACGATCAGTTCATAATATCAATTATAGTATTATCATTATTAACAAGAACGATCATGGGATTCAACCAAACAAGACTACGAAAAATTATAGCATTTTCATCAATTAATCACATTGCATGAATAATCGGAGCAATAATAATTTCAAATTCTATATGAATAATCTATTTTACAATTTACGCTCTAATTAATTTCAATATCATTATACTATTCAACAAATCAAACTCGTTTTATGTAAATCAAATAAATAATTCAATAAACCAAAACAAGCTAATTAAACTATCATTCATAATTAATTTTTTATCTCTTGGCGGACTACCGCCATTTATAGGATTCATACCCAAGTGAATAATTATCAACTGAATGACAGAAAGAAATCTAATAATCATGGCACTAGTAATAATCATTACAACACTGATCATACTATATATTTACACTCGAATTATTATATCAGCGATAATAATATTTACAGTAGAAATAAAAACTAGCCAAACAAAAATCAATTCAACACTCATAACAATAATTAATACATCAACACTTATTGGACTAATATCATGCACCTATCTATTTAACTCTTTTTAAGGATTTAAGTTAAATAGAAAACTAATAACCTTCAAAGTTATAAATAGAGACTCTCTAAGCCTTAAAATTAACTAAAGTTTAAAAAATTATTTACCTTTAGATTTGCAATCCAAAATCATTATTGACTATTAAACCTGGTAAAAGAATAATTAATTCCTAAATAAATTTACAGTTTATCGCCTAAATCTCAGCCACAATACCGAATAAGTGATTATTCTCTACTAACCATAAAGACATTGGAACACTCTATTTTATTTTCGGAGCATGATCCGGAATAGTCGGAACATCATTAAGACTATTAATCCGTGCAGAGCTTGGAAACCCCGGATCTCTAATTGGGGATGACCAGATCTATAACGTAATTGTTACAGCACACGCTTTTATCATAATTTTTTTCATAGTAATACCAATTATAATTGGAGGCTTTGGGAACTGATTAGTACCATTAATGTTAGGCGCACCTGACATAGCATTCCCACGAATAAATAATATAAGATTTTGACTACTACCGCCCTCACTAAGACTCTTGTTAATAAGAAGAATTGTAGAAAACGGGGCAGGAACAGGATGAACAGTATATCCACCACTATCATCAAATATTGCTCATGGAGGGGCATCGGTAGATCTAGCAATTTTCAGACTTCATCTAGCTGGAATTTCATCAATTCTGGGAGCTGTTAACTTCATTACAACAGTTATCAACATACGGCCACAAGGAATAACTTTTGATCGAATACCCCTATTTGTTTGAGCCGTGGTAATTACTGCAGTATTATTACTTCTATCCTTGCCAGTACTAGCAGGAGCCATTACTATACTCCTTACAGACCGAAATATTAATACCTCTTTCTTCGACCCAGCTGGTGGTGGAGATCCTATTCTATATCAACACCTTTTTTGATTCTTCGGACATCCTGAAGTTTACATTTTAATCCTACCTGGATTTGGTATAATTTCCCACATTATCAGTCAAGAAAGAGGTAAAAAGGAAGCATTCGGAACATTAGGAATAATCTATGCAATAATAGCAATCGGGCTACTAGGTTTTGTAGTATGAGCTCATCACATATTTACCGTAGGTATAGATGTTGACACTCGAGCATACTTCACATCAGCCACAATAATCATTGCAGTACCAACAGGAATTAAAATTTTCAGATGATTAGCCACTCTGCACGGAACTCAGCTAAACTATAGCCCTTCTATATTATGAGCACTAGGATTCGTATTCCTATTTACCGTTGGTGGATTAACAGGAGTAATTTTAGCAAATTCATCAATTGATATTATACTTCACGACACATATTATGTTGTTGCACACTTCCACTATGTTCTATCAATAGGTGCCGTATTCGCCATCATAGCAGGACTCGTTCACTGATTCCCACTATTTACTGGACTATCTCTAAATCCAAAAATATGTAAAATTCAATTAGTAACAATGTTCACAGGAGTGAATCTTACATTCTTCCCCCAACACTTCCTAGGACTAAGAGGAATACCACGACGATACTCTGACTATCCTGATGCATACACTATATGAAACATCGTTTCTTCTATCGGATCAATCATTTCATTAATTGGTGTACTATTCCTAGTATTCATTATATGAGAAAGATTTACAGCGTCACGTAAAAGAATCATACCCATAAATATAACCACTTCAATTGAATGACTACAATCAATGCCTCCAGCAGAGCATAGATATTCTGAATTACCAATACTTTCATCAAATTTCTAATATGGCAGATTAGTGCAATGGTCTTAAACTCCATACATAAAGTCAAAACTTTTTTTAGAAATAGCAACCTGAAAACTCTTATTATTACAAGACAGAGCATCTCCCCTAATAGAACAACTATCATTCTTCCATGATCATACTCTACTGATTCTAGTAATTATTACTATTTTAGTAGGACAATTAATGGCAGGATTGTTTTTCAACAAATTAACCCACCGATTTCTTCTAGAAGGACAAATAATTGAATTAATCTGAACAATTTTGCCAGCAATCACTCTAATTTTTATCGCACTACCCTCCTTACGATTGATTTATATTCTAGATGAAACAAACAACCCAACAATTACAATTAAAACCATTGGACACCAGTGATATTGATCATACGAATACTCGGACTTCAGATCCATCGAATTTGATTCCTACATAATTCCAGAAAATGAAATAATAAATTTCAATTTCCGATTACTAGACGTAGATAACCGAATAGTAGTTCCCTTCTTATCACAAATCCGAATGCTAGTATCAGCCGCCGACGTAATCCACTCATGAACAATCCCTTCCTTGGGAGTAAAAATTGATGCAACGCCTGGGCGACTAAATCAAGTAAGATTTACACCAACACGATCAAGAATTCTATACGGACAATGCTCAGAAATTTGCGGAGCAAATCATAGATTTATACCAATCGTAGCAGAAAGAATTTCTCCTTCATACTTCATTAAATGAATTAAAAAAATAATAAACATATCATTAGATGACTGAAAGTAAGTACTGGTCTCTTAAACCATTTAATAGTGTTTAACGAACACTTCTAATGAAAAATTTAGTTAAAAAAATAACGTTAACTTGTCAAGTTAAAGTCAATATAAAATATTAATTTTTAATTCCACAAATAGCACCTCTAAATTGATTAACTTTAATAATTATATTCATTATAATTCTAGTATTATTCAACATCATAAATTACTATTCAACATTAAACTATACTAGAACTAAAAAACAGAAAAAGGAAATAAAAAAAATTAACTGAAAATGATAATAAATCTTTTCTCTTCCTTTGACCCCTCTTCTAATTGATCAATATCACTAAATTGAACAAGAACACTGATTGGATTAATTATTATCCCATCTAGTTTCTGATTCATTCCTTCACGACCAATAATTCTATGAAATAAAATTATTAATACATTACATAAAGAATTTAAAACCCTTATCGGAGAAAACATTAAAGGATCTACCTTAATAATAGTATCACTATTCAGATTAATCCTATTTAATAACTTCATTGGATTATTCCCATACATTTTCACATCAACAAGACACATAACAATAACCCTAGCCTTAGCTCTTCCGCTATGACTAACTTTCATAGTATTTGGATGAATTAATAATACCGTCCACATATTTGCGCACCTCGTTCCACAGGGAACACCTCCAGTACTAATACCGTTCATAGTATGTATTGAAACAATTAGAAACATTATTCGGCCTGGAACATTAGCAATTCGATTATCAGCAAACATAATTGCCGGACATCTTTTAATAACACTATTAGGTAATACTGGAACAACAATATCCACATACATGGTAAGAATTCTTATTATCATCCAAATTGCCCTACTTTTACTAGAATCGGCTGTAGCAATCATTCAATCATATGTATTTGCAGTCCTAAGTACCCTTTATTCAAGAGAAGTTAACTAATGTCAAATAAAAACCACCCATTCCATCTAGTAGACGTAAGACCCTGACCAATTCTTGGTTCATTAAGAGCCTTAACAGTAATATCAGGACTAATCAAATGATTTCACATATTTAATCCCTCGCTTCTTTTTATCGGCTTAACCTCAATAATCATAATTATATATCAATGATGACGAGACATCACACGAGAAGGAACATTTCAGGGGCACCATACATACATTGTAACAATAGGCTTACGATGGGGAATAATCTTATTTATTACTTCAGAAGTATTTTTTTTTATTTCATTTTTCTGGGGATTTTTTCATAATAGACTAGCTCCTGCAGTAGAAATTGGTATATTATGACCACCAAAGGGAATCAGCCCCTTTAACCCAATTCAAATTCCCCTATTAAACACCCTAATTTTATTAACATCAGGATTAACTGTAACCTGAGCACATCATAGATTAATAGAAAATAACTTCAAACAAACTACTCAAGGACTAGCCTTAACAGTCATTCTGGGGATTTACTTTACAATCCTACAAGCATATGAATATTTAGAAGCACCTTTCACCATTTCAGACGCAGTCTACGGATCATCTTTCTTTGTAGCAACAGGATTTCATGGACTACACGTAATTATCGGAACAACATTTTTATTAATTTGTCTCTCACGACATATTAATAATCATTTCTCCCAAATCCACCACTTCGGATTTGAAGCAGCTGCATGATATTGACATTTTGTAGACGTAGTATGGTTATTCCTTTACATTTCAATTTACTGATGAGGTAGATATTCACATAGTATAAAAATTATTTTTAACTTCCAATTAAAAGATCTATCAATAGTGTGAATAATTATCATCCTAACAATAATTTCTACAGTAATCATAATTATTAGAATAGCCTTAATTGTAATTCTAAACATCACCTCAAAAAAATCATTTGCAGATCGAGAAAAAAACTCTCCATTCGAATGTGGATTCGACCCTAAGTCGACCGCACGATTACCCTTCTCGATACACTTTTTCTTAATCGCAATCATCTTCTTAATTTTTGATGTAGAAATCACCCTACTATTTCCCCTAATAATTTCTATAAAATTTAATAGAATAATAATATACTTTTCAACAACTATAATTTTCGTAATTGTATTATTACTAGGATTAATTCACGAATGAAACCAAGGAGCCCTAGATTGAACAAACTAGGATAATAGTTAATAATAACATTTAATTTGCATTTAAAAATTATTGAAATAATCAATTTATCTTAAATAAGAAGCAAATTAAATGCGTTTAGTTTCGACCTAAAAATTTGACTAATAGTCCTTATTTTTAATTGAAACCAAAAAGAGGTATATCACTGTTAATGATAAAACTGAATAATAATTCCAATTAAAGAAATATAATAAAAATTAAGCTTCTAACTTAATATTAAGCATATAATGTTTGTATTTCTATTTATATAGTTTAAACAAAACATTACATTTTCACTGTAAAGTTAAATAATTTTTATAAATACTTAAAAATTCAAAATTTCCCTAACATCTTCAATGTTATGCTCTAATATAAGCTATTCAAGTAAAAAACAATAACCATTATTAATCAAATTAACACTATAACAAAAAACATTTTAATTCTATTAAATATTAAAAATTGAAACCTCTTAGAACTAGAAATTAAAGTATTATAGATCTGACGAGCACCATAATATTCAGATCAGCCCTGATCCAAATTCTTATAAAGATAAGAACCCATAACAATAGGATAATAATTAATTCCTAAAGTAGAAATAATAGGCATATTCCACATACCAGCAAAAAATCAAGAAAATGGATAAGAAGATAAAAAAATATTATTATAAGAAAGATAAAATTTAGAAACCTCATAACCAATTAAAATACCTAAAGAAATAAAAAATAAAGCCATTAACTTCAAAAACAAAGGCAAAATAACAACATAAGGGACTGGTATTAAAACCCAAACTAAAAGACTACCCATAAATACAACAGTGAAAATCAAACCACTCATCCCCTTTAATATTAAATAACCTCCCTCAGAAATTATATTCAAAGGTAAAAAATTAAAATTACCTAAAATAAAATAATACCTAAGACGAACTCTATAACAGACAGTTAAACCAATAGAAAGATAAAAAATAATATAAATATAAAAATTTAAATAACCCATACTTATTACCTCCAAAATTAAATCCTTAGAATAAAACCCGCTAAAAAAAGGAAGTCCACATAAAGAAAGATTACAGATATTAAAATAAGCACAGGTAAGAGGCATAGAATTAATAAAACTTCCCATAAAACGAATATCTTGACAATTGCCCACATTATGAATAACATTTCCTGCACACATAAAAAGCAACGCCTTAAATAAAGCATGAGTTAAAAGGTGAAAAAAAGCCAAACCATACCCCCCTAAAGAAAGAATTCTCATCATAAGACCTAGCTGACTAAGAGTAGACAAAGCAATAATCTTTTTTAAATCAAACTCAAAGCTAGCCCCTAAGCCAGACATAAACATAGTCATTCTAGAAATAAACAATAAAAAATAACATAAAGTACTTCTAAAAGCAAAATTAAAACGAATAAGCAAATAAACACCCGCTGTAACAAGAGTAGAAGAATGAACAAGAGAAGATACTGGAGTAGGTGCTGCCATTGCAGCAGGCAACCAAGAAGAAAATGGAATTTGCGCTCTTTTAGTTATAGCAGCCAATACTACTAAATATCTAATAATTTCTATATAAATATCCCCCTTAAGCTCGCCTAAAAAATAAATATAATTTCAACCACCATAATTTAATATTCAAGCAATGGATATCAAAATAGCAACATCTCCTACTCGGTTTCTAAGAGCAGTTAATATACCAGCATTGTAAGACTTAATATTTTGATAATAAATTACTAAACAATAAGAAACCAGACCAAGACCATCCCAGCCCAATAAAATTCTAATTAAATTAGGACTGACAATAAGCAACATTATAGAAAAAACAAACATCACTACAAGCAAAATAAAACGATTAATATTTAAATCTCCTATTATATAATCTTGACTATAAAAAATAACCATACCAGAAATAAACAATACAAACCTTATAAATAAAAGACTCATCCAATCAAACAACAAAGTCATTTCAACCAAAGAAGAGTTAATTATAACTAAACCAAATTCAAGAAAATAAACAATATCCAACAACATAAAATAAAGGCTAATAACAAACAAGCTCAATCTAGAAAAAATTATAAAATAAAAGTAAATTAAACAAATATTAATTATCTAGAATACTAAGTATATCTTCGACTCCACAAATCAAAATTTTATATTAAACTATCTAAATAAATTCAAAGTACCAAATAATCTCCCATTAAAACCATCACATTTAAAGGAAGAAGATGTAAAACTAACAATAAATACTCACGAAAAGAGCAAGGAAAAAAGGAATAAATACCAGAATAAAAGGAACCGTGTTGACTATAAGAATATAAAAACAAAGAATATACTGCTCCAAAAAAAGAAATGGTCATCAAAAATAACATATTATATTTTCTGAAAGAAAGAATTCTATTAATAAGCATAATCTCGCCCAGTAAATTTAAAGATGGCGGAGCAGCCATATTACAAGAAGAAAATAAAAATCAAAAAAAAGAAAGACTAGGAACTAGATTAATTATACCCTTATTCAAATAAAGTCTACGACTCATTAAACGTTCATAAGAAATATTAGCCAAGCAAAAAAGCCCAGAAGAACATAACCCATGCGCAATCATCATGACCAACGAGCCAGCTAAACCCCAATAATTAAGAGTCATAATACCAGAAAGCACAAGCCCCATATGAGCAACTGAAGAATAAGCAATTAAAGACTTCATATCACTTTGACGTAAACAAATCAAAGACACAAAAAAACCACCTACCAAACTAACACTAACAAAAAAAAAGTTAATTTTCATTCCAATCAAAGAAAAAATTAACATCAAACGCATTAAACCATAACCACCCAACTTAAGCATAATACCCGCCAAAATTATAGAACCAGACACGGGCGCCTCAACATGTGCCTTTGGAAGCCAAAGATGAACAAAAAACATGGGAATTTTAATAAAAAAGACAAAATTAACCAAAACATAAAAAAACAATCTATTTAAATTGCCAGAAATAAAGAAAAAAATCAAAGAATCAAAATAAAAATAGATAAAAAACAAAGCAACCATTATAGGCAAAGAAGCTAATAATGTATAAAACAATAAATAAATACCGGCCTGTAAACGTTCGGGCTGATATCCCCACCCAACAATTAAAAACAAAGTAGGAATTAAGCTAACCTCAAAAAACAAATAAAAAACAAATAAATTTATAGAACCAAAAGTAAGATATAAAGAAATAAGCAAAACCAATACAACAAAGTTAAACATACCAAACCAGTTATTAGACAAATAAATCTTACCTCTTGCCATAATCATAAGCCTACAAATTCAAAAACTTAACAAAATAAGTATATAAGATATCAAATCCATTCCTATGCCCATAGATAAATAAATAAATCTTCTATTAAAAGCAAAAAATAAAAGAAAAATAAAACTTAATAAAAAAAGAATAAATTGATTAACTCAGAAACCTAAAATAAAAGATAAAGGTATCATTATAATTAAAGAAAATAAAATCCTTATCATAATAGCCTAAAACTTTGAAAATAATCATTGCCGTGTGTACGAATTAAAGAAACCAAAATAGAAAGGCCCAAAACACCCTCACAAACTCTAAAAGTCAAAAAAATCATAGAAAAAAAATAATCATTCCCTAAATAAGAAAGATAAATAAAAAGAACATAATAAACAGAAAGAACCACAAACTCCAGCCTAAGAAGTATCAAAAGCAAATGCTTACGTTTAAGCCTAAAAACTAACAATCCCACGTAAAACATGAAAAAACCATAAAACTCGTGTATTAACATTAGTTTTCATAATTTAATTAAAATATTAGTCTTGTAAACTAAAAATAAGATAACCTTTGAAAACATCAAGAAAAAACAATAAATTTATCATTAATCTCCAAAATTAATATTTTAATTAAACTACTTCTTGAAATTATTACAACAATTATATCAGTAAATATTTACCTAACCATTACATTCTTAATAATAAATCATCCATTATCAATAGGATTCATTTTACTATTACAAACAATCATAATTGCCTTAATTACTGGAAACATAAACCAAAATCTATGATTTTCATACATTTTATTCCTAATCATAGTAGGGGGTATACTAATTTTATTTATATACATAACAAGTATTGCCTCAAATGAAAAATTCAAAATAAACAGAAAAGAAATCTTAATAACAATCCTGGTCCCCATAAGAATAGTCGCACTAAATATATTAATAAAAAATATACAAATAAAAAATAATGAAATAAACATCATAAACATAAATCCAAGAATAATCTCCTCCATAAATAAGTTTTTCACATTCCCCTCAAGAATAATTATAATTTTTATAATCATATATCTATTCATAGCACTTGTAGCCACAGTAAAAATTACAAACTTCAAAAAAGGAACCATACGACAAATAAACTAATGAAAATACCTTTACGAAAAAGATCACCTGTAATCAAAATTATTAACAACTCCCTAATTGACCTTCCAACTCCTTCTAATATCTCAACACTGTGAAATTTTGGATCATTACTAGGAATCTGCCTAACAATCCAGTTAATTACCGGAGTATTTCTATCAATACATTATTGTCCAAATATTGATTCTGCATTCAATAGAGTTGCTCACATTTGTCGAGACGTAAACCAAGGATGACTAATACGAACACTACATGCAAACGGAGCATCAATATTTTTTGTATGTTTATATATTCACGCAGGACGTGGAATGTACTATAGATCTTACAATTTAATACACACCTGAATGGTAGGAGTAATAATCCTATTTATCACGATAGCAACTGCATTCCTTGGATATGTTTTACCATGAGGCCAAATATCATTTTGAGGGGCAACAGTAATTACAAACCTACTTTCGGCAATTCCCTATCTAGGTTCAACAATCGTACAATGAATTTGAGGAGGCTTTGCAGTAGATAACGCAACCTTAAATCGATTCTTTTCATTCCACTTCATTTTACCATTCGTAATCATTGCTATAGTAATAATTCACCTACTATTCCTACACCAAACAGGATCAAATAACCCCTTGGGCGTAAAAAGAAATATCGATAAAATTCCATTCCATCCCTATTTTACATTCAAGGACATCCTTGGATTCATAATCATAATAATAGTATTAACCATAATCTCACTTTTAAACCCCTATGTATTAGGAGACCCTGATAATTTCATCCCAGCAAACCCCCTAGTAACGCCTGTACATATTCAACCAGAGTGATATTTCCTATTTGCATACGCAATTCTACGTTCAATCCCAAACAAATTAGGAGGAGTAATCGCTCTAGTCATATCAATTGCTATTCTAATAATTTTACCATTTTCAAACAAAAAAAAATTTGCAAGAAATCAATTCTACCCAATAAACAAAATCCTGTTCTGAACAATAGTAGCGCTAGTAGTAATATTAACATGAATCGGTGCACGACCAGTGGAAGACCCTTATATCATTACAGGACAAACACTAACCGTTTTATACTTCATATATTTCATCATCAACCCATTAACTTATAAAATATGGGACAATTATCTATTCTAACTAATGAGCTTGATATAAGCTTATGCCTTGAAATCATAAGAAAGAAAAATAATTTCTATTAGTTTATACTAAATTTTATTAACTAAATTAAAAAGACAAAAAAGCACATTTTCAAAACAAAATAAAAAATCAAATAATTTAAAGAACAGGGAAGAAATCTTTTCCATGCCAAATACATTAACTTATCATAACGAAACCGTGGTAAAGTTCCACGAACTCAAATCCACAAAAAAGAAATAAAAACCAACTTAATAAAAAATAAAAAAGAAAATAAATCCCCCCCAAGAAAAAGTATTACTGTAATTATTCTCATAAATAAAATACTTGCATATTCAGCAAGAAAAATTATAGCAAAAGTCCCTCTTCTATACTCAACATTAAATCCAGAAACCAACTCCGACTCTCCTTCCGCAAAATCAAAAGGAGTCCGGTTAGTTTCTGCTAAACCAGAAATAACCCACATAAAACAAAGGGGCATACATAAGAAAAAAAATCATAAATAACCTTGATAAACTATAAAATCAATAATATTAAGACTAAAAGTTAAAAAAATAAAAGACATTAAAATTAAAGCTAACCTTACTTCATAAGAAATTCTTTGAGCAACAGAGCGAAGACCCCCTAATAAAGAATAAGAAGAATTAGAAGATCATCCCGCTATCATGATAGTATAAACTCTTAATCTAGAAACTCTTAAAAAAAACAATAAAGACAAATTAAAATTTAAATAAACCGACAAAAAAGGTATTATCATTCAAAGAAGTAAAGAAATAAAAAAATTCATAACAGGAGAAAAATAATAAATATTAAAATTAGAAAATAAAGGAAAAGTTTGTTCCTTAGTAAAAAGCTTAATAGCATCCCCAAAAGGCTGTAACAATCCTACAAAACCAGCCTTATTGGGCCCCTTACGAATCTGAATATAGCCCAAAACCTTTCGTTCAAGTAAAGTTAAAAAAGCAACTCCTACCAAAACAAACACAATTAAAAAAAGCATAGAAACAAAAAGCAAAATTAAATCTTTAAAAACAACTATTATTTGTAATATAAAATTACATTAAAAGATTCTAAATCTATCGCACTAATCTGCCAAAATAATAATATTCAAAAAACAAAATATTATTCAAAAATCTGGTCCTTTCGTACTAAGAATTTTTAATAATTAAAAGATAGAAACCAACCTGGCTCACGCCGGTTTAAACTCAGATCATGTAAAATTTTAAAGGTCGAACAGACCTAATATTTCAGCTTCTACACCAAAAATAAATTTTAATCCAACATCGAGGTCGCAAACTTTTTTATAAATATGAACTTTCCAAAAAAATTACGCTGTTATCCCTAAGGTAATTTAATCTTATAATCAATATAAAGGATCCAAAACTCACAAATAAATGTAATAATAAAAGAAAAGTTAAATAAATTTTCTCACCGCCCCAGCAAAATACTAAAAAAATCAACCTAAATTAAAAACATAAAATAAATTCATTATCTTAATATTAAACTCTATAGGGTCTTCTCGTCTTTATAAAACATTTAAGCATTTTAACTTAAAAATAAAATTCTAATAAAATTAAAATGAGACAGTTAATTTTTCATCAAACCATTCATACCAGCTTTCAATTAAAAAACTAATGATTATGCTACCTTTGCACAGTCAAAATACTGCGGCCATTAAATAATAATCATTGGGCAGGACAGACTTTAAATAATTATCAAAAAGACATGTTTTTATTAAACAGGTGAAAATTATATTTGCCGAGTTCCTTATAATAACCTAAAAATTAAAATTATTAATACAATAAATATACTAATTCTATCATAATCAATTAATATTAAAAATTAATAAAAAAATTCTAATAAAAAAATTAAAATAAATAAAAATAAAAATAAATAAAAATAAATTATAACATCCTTATTAAAATGGAAAATTCTAATCCTATAAATTAATAATAAATTAAACATTTATAATAATAAGTTCAAAAGCTTATCCCATTGAACCTTTAAATATTTTAACAACAAAAATAAAAAAAAATAATAATAGTAATAAAAAGAAAATAAATTAAAATAATTTCTTAGAAAACCAGATATATTAAAAAACGAATAACGTTTCATTACAAAAAAATAATTAAAAATATTAATGTAACAATAAAAATAAATTATTTCTTAGCTCTTTTTAATTCGGGAAAAATAAATCCTTATCACAAAATTGATAAACCCTGAAACACAAGGTACTACAAATAAAGTAATCTTTTAATAACAAAAAATAATTCTTTCACAATACTATAAACTATAATAAAAAATATCTATTCAAATAAAAATAATAGGAAAAAATATACTTCTCACAAAATAAAAAAACAAAAAAAAACAATAATATTAAAAGATCAAATTAAGTTGAATTTCACAACTAACCTTTTAATGTAAATAAAACGCTTATATCAAGCTCTAATTTGATCATTCCAGGCACATTTTCCAATAAGCCTACTTTGTTACGACTTATTTCATCTTATAATGAAAGCGACGGGCGATATGTACATATTTTAGAGCTAAATCAACTTTAATAAATAAAAAAATTTACTATCAAATCCATTTTATCTAAAATTTTAAATAAAAAAACCACAAATAAATTTAATGTAACCCATTTTAACTTTAACATAAACTACACCTTGATCTGAATTATTATAAAATTAAAAATCATAAAAATTAAAATTTTCCTAAAATTTTTAACAACGACGATATATAAATTTAAAGTTAAAGTATAAATTATCGTGGAATATCGATCAAAAAACAGGTTCCTCTGAATAGACTAAAATACCGCCAAATTTTTTAATTTTATAGAACATAACTAATAATAATCAAGGATAAATATTAACATTTAAAATAATAGGGTATCTAATCCTAGTCTAAAAAAAAATTTCCTAACCTCAGAACATAATAAAAAATTTAAAAAGCTTTCAAATTTCACCTAAGAAAACCAATTCAAAATTTATAAATATCACTAAATTAAACCTAAAAAAATTAGCCTGCATAATTTGTATAACCGCTACTGCTGGCACAAATTTTGTTTATACTAAAACAAATTTCTAAATCTAGAAGAACCTAAAATTTAAAATTAAATACTGCAAATAAAATAAGTTATTTAAACATCTTTACAACACGAAAATTTACATATAAAAAAATCACATAGCTAATTCAAAAGCCAAAATAAAACTTTATAATTAAAATTTTCAAAACTAACCCAATACAAAGATTTCCCCCCAAGTTTCAAGAAAACAATAGTAAATAGCCAAAACACCCCTTAACCAAAACTATTAAAAACAGGCCAACCCCCGGCCCGCTAAATATACTAATTAAATTTAACTAGAATTAGCTAAAATAAATTAAAAATTTAAAATAAATAAAACATTACTTTAAAATAAAACTTTAAATAAAAAAAAATAAATACTAACTCAGTATAAAAAAATTTTAAATGTAAATAAATATAAACAAAAAGGAAATAATAATTAAATATAATTATAATAAAATAATCATACAAAATATTATATAAAACAACGTAAACCAGGAGTTTTTTTTTTTTTTATATAAATTATTTATTTATTATATAATACAAATTAAATTTAACTAGAATTAACCAAAATAAATTAAAAATTCCAAGCAAATGAAACTTTACCTTAAAATAAAACTTTAAATAAAAAAAAAACAAATACTAACTCAATATAAAAAACTCTTAAATGTAAATAAATATAAACAAAAAGGAAATAATAATTAAATATAATTATAATAAAATAATCATACAAAATATTATATAAAACAACGTAAACCAGGAGTTTTTTTTTTTTTTATATAAATTATTTATTTATTATATAATACATATATATATTATATTTAAATATCAAATTTTAATTAAATATTCAATAATAATTAACTTTAAATATTGCCTTTACTATCAATAATTTTAATTATATAAAATAAATTTATTATATATATATGTAATAATTAATTAACATTAAATAAATATATTATTAAGTTTCTCTCTCTCAACAGCAGTCTTTTTTCCTCAATAATTAAATTTATAATAATTAAACGATGCTATACAAATAAATAGCTCTTTATTGATAAAATATTGATACATTTAAATAGGAATATTTAATTTATATATAATATCAATTGTATTAAATTAAAATTTTATATT